GCGCGCCAATGCTTTTTCAGAGGAGTCCATCATGCAATCAACAGAATTGATCTTATTGAGAAATCGATGTCTTACTCCATGGATTCGAGGGAACAAGAGAACAATAGCCTGACAAATATTTTGTTCGGTCCGATTCAGGTGCCAATTCAGGTACCAAATAGAACCCATCATTGGTTTGATCATTGATAAGGTGAATACCCAGTCCCTTCAATGCTAGGCATAATGAGGATAAGGACCTCAAAATAACCTCTTTTCGTCCTATGAACTTTAAGGTGTATGAAGTATCATATTTGACTCTTGGGGCGGATTGATAGAGACTCCATTTAACTTAGGTTGATCTAGGCCGGAGGCAGACCTACGTCAGGGTAACCCTTCTTTGAAACACTTTGGTATTGCTCCCGGATCAGAATTCAAATAATGAATCCGAGCGCATGGAGCCATCTCGTTATCTTCCTGTCAAGAAAAAATATGGTGGACTAGCCGATCTTTTTATCAGTTAATGAAAGAGCCCAATGCAAAAAAAAAAACGCATGTTGGGTCTTTGAAACAGTTCGAATCATTTCGATAATAATAAGTTTGATCTGTTTTACCGAGAAGGTCTACGGTTCGAGTCCGTATAGCCCTATACATTTTTGTATTCATTTCCTAATTAGTGCGTGTGACCGGCCGGTTGATTGTTCCATAGAAATGGAATCATTCCCACAGGATCACGGAGATCCCTCGGGGCTTGAAAACAATAATTTATTCCAATGGATCCAATCGGATCGGTATTTTCAAATCTCGGATAAACAAACCCATTCTTCTTCATTAATCTTCGTCTGTGAATGACATACGGCCTTTTTCCTCTTTTATTTGTCCATGATCCAAGATTTAGTGATACACCTTTGCTTTGGTATACCCAAGTCAATTTATGAAGTCAAAATCATAACATGAGCCTGGCTCAAGAAAAACTCCAACCTGACCCAACCAAATCAAATCCAAATTCAATCTAATAGTAAGTCACATTATCTAGAACCTATTCTTGTTCTTGTATTTGTAGAAAAGCCAGAGTTTCAAAAACGAAGCTCTTTGGTAAGTTTTATTGTACAATAGGCTTTTCTTCGTATAACCGGCTTAGCAAAGCAAGTAGTCATTTTTCTGTACAATACTTAATAACTTATTTAACTTATTTTTTTTTATTCCAATCTACCCAATCCAATTTGTTCATCATTCCAATTCTACCAATGCAGGCTTTATCTAAAAAGATTAGGGCCCATTTGAACTTGGATGAGTTAGGAATCCCCCGACGTATCGCCTTTTGGCAGAACAACAATCCCAATTCATTGTTTTAGAGACAATGAATTGGTCCTAAATGTATCAACGCACCCTCTTCTATTTCTATGTTCTATGAGTTGGTTTTGGGATGGGGAGATTTTGTCTATCGAATCGTTCGACAACGCATGATTCCATTCGAAGTATCTTCTGTAAATCATTTACGATTCAGCCGACTCTACCATTAAACTATGCCCCATTTTGTAGGTTTGCTTCAAAAGAAACGTTTTTTGTTGTCACGAAACCTAACTCGTTGGTTGGTCCTGCTAGGTGTTATTATTACATTAAATAAATAAGTATTTCGAGTCATTCCAAATCACGATCTTTAGTCCTAGAAATGGGTCTGAAATGATTCTTTCAAGACTTCTAACTCGGGGGTAAAGCCGGGGCCGGGGTAGTACAGGTCCAAAGTTTCCTAATTTGGGTATAGGAACCCATGAGTTTTTATATGTAAGGGTTCCTCACAATTCAATGGATTGAATCAAATCAATTAAGTATAAATCTGGGACAGGGAGAGAGAATCGAATCGGTCGATGCATTCCGTTTTCGTATCCGTATCAAATCAATAGAAACAATAATCCTCTATCCGGATCTTAATGAAAAGAATACACCAACACAGCCACGTAGAATATACCATAAATCCCGAGATGGAAATTCCTAGAAATTCTATTACATCTGACTACTGACTATATTCTAAATCACTAAGAAAAAAAAAAAAAAAAGAGAGAGAGAGAAAAAATGGGCCAGACCTCCTCTTTGGCTCTATTATATTAATAGAATATTGAAATTATTTATGTTTAATATTTCATTTAATCTTATTTGAATAATATTGTTTGAATATTATTTCAATTTCAATTCATATTATTTAAAATATTCTTTAAAAAAAATTCCTTAATTCCTTTTTTTGTTTGATAGAAAACCCGAGGCAAGGTAGGAGAGAGTTTGATTTGTATAATAGCATTATATGTCTACACCATATCTAAATAGAATCGAAGTAAGTGTAAGTGGGATTTCGTTGGATGAATCTTGAGACGATACATGACCCACAACAAGTAAACAAACGAAACTATGTGGTTTGATCAAAATTGTTGTTTCGACTAATGCAGTTATGGATGAATTGAGAATTCCAATTTGAATCAACTAATTCGGTATATTCCACATTAATAGGAGTGCTTCTATGTTTCTGCTT